TAGAACCTCCTCAGGGAATATAAGGTTTTCATGAGGCTGATCCTGAGCCGCCATCCAAGCACGAATACCTTCGTTTAATAAAATATTTTTGGTGTAGAAAGTCTCAAATTCGGGATCCTCCGCTGCGCGGATTTCTTGGGAAACAAAGTCATAGGCACGTAGGTTCAAAGCCAGACCAACTACCCCAAGAGCACTCATCCATAAACCGGTTACTGGCACAAATAACATAAAGAAATGTAACCAACGTTTATTGGAAAAAGCAACCCCAAAGATTTGGGACCAAAAGCGGTTAGCAGTGACCATTGAATAAGTCTCTTCAGCTTGAGTTGGGTTAAAAGCACGGAATGTATTTGCGCCGTCACCATCTTCGAATAAAGTATTTTCTACGGTAGCACCATGAATAGCGCATAGCAAAGCAGCGCCTAATACTCCGGCAACTCCCATCATATGAAATGGGTTTAATGTCCAATTATGAAACCCTTGGAAGAAGAGGATGAATCGAAATATAGCTGCTACACCAAAACTGGGTGCAAAGAACCAACCAGATTGACCCAATGGATAAATAAGGAATACAGAAACAAAAACAGCAATTGGACCAGAGAATGCGATTGCATTATATGGTCGCAGTTGAACAGATCGAGCAAGTTCAAATTGGCGTAACATAAAACCTATTAGTCCGAAAGCACCATGGAGGGCAACAAAAGTCCACAGCCCTCCTAATTGACACCAACGAGTAAAATCCCCTTGTGCTTCAGGTCCCCATAGTAGTAATAAAGAATGTGCTAAACTATTTGCAGGGGTAGAAACCGCAGCAGTTAAGAAATTACAACCTTCCAAATAGGAACTGGCCAATCCATGAGTATACCATGAAGTTACAAAAGTTGTACCTGTGAACCAACCCCCTAAAGCGAAATAAGCACAAGGAAAGAGCAATAGGCCGGACCAGCCTACAAAAACAAAACGGTCCCTCCGTAACCAGTCATCCATAATATCAAATAAATCATTTTCTTCTTTGGTAATTTTACCAAGAGCTATAGTCATAGTGATCCTCCTATTCAATTACTTCAACCATTTCCGAACACCTCATCTCATTTTCAGGGCATGCGATAGTTCAATTATGTATGTACAATTCGTTGTTCCATGCCCTTTAGAATACAATGGGTTTCGAAAAAAAAAAAGAAGAATTATTTTTTATTGGTTGATAAACCGACCTAGGTAACTCCATGAATGCAATTCGACTAGTCTTTACTATATAACCATTTGAACCCTAAATTGTCCTGTAACTCAGATTCCAGAATATATCTTTCTTTTAACGAGTCCAACAAAAAAAAGGAAAATTTCTTTTTTCCTTGCCCCTAAATGAAATATTAAATGAAATAATGATAAACTGGAACTGAAGGCCCCTTTCTCGTGTTCGTTCTCTATTTGCATTGCTGAAACAAAACAATATGGAAATCAGATTTAAAAATTAAGGAAAGATATTGAAAAATGGATTTTTCTTTTTCAATATTATATATATATATTATATATATATATTTTCAATATTATATATATATATATTATATGTATCGGAAAAGAATAGCGATTTATTCCTATAGAGCGTCCATTAACAAGAAAATCAAATCATAAATATCGACAAATTCTTGTCTTTTGTGATCTAAGAAACTAAAAAAGGAAATAAAAAACCCGCTTTCTACAATTTAATATATATCGAATTTAAATATCAGAATAGCCAATATAGTCATGATTCAATGGGTCAGGTCCACTTACTTTTTTTTAGTTACCATTTTTATGGTAGGTTTGGTGGGAACAATAGGGAAGTAGGAATATTTTAGGGAAGTAGGAATATTTGGGTTTGTGATTAATAAATAGGGGTTGGATATCTAGAATATTTATGTTATGTTTCCTGGAATATTTAAATAAATAATAATAAGATATAAAGAGGACTATTATGTCACTACTATGTCACTACAGGCTAGAAGCCCCCACCCACTAAGTTCAATTAGTCAATATAATAATAATTTAATGTTCAATTTTTAAATTATTAATCAGAACTCAAAATAAAAATAATAAGAACTCATTATATTATAAATAATACAATAGTGTTTGTCTTTTTTTATTATCAAAAATATCTGTATTCTTCGATGAAAAACAAAGATAAAGACTCGAGTTTCATGAAAAAAGCCCTTTATCGGATTTGAACCGATGACTTACGCCTTACCATGGCGTTACTCTACCACTGAGTTAAAAGGGCCTGCTCAATTCATGACTTAGCCATTTTCCATTATGAGTCTACTGCAAATATGTATATTTGCAGTAGACTCATAATGGAAAAAAAATGCTATTTACCTAGAAAAGGGGGTAAAATTTTTCTCGTTTTTGAATTTTCTGACTTAATGTGAGATAGTGATAGACATATTTTATCTGAACAAGAAACGAAGCAATGAGTTAAAATGGAAGAAAAAAAAAAAACGTTCAATTCAAATCCTATAGAATCAAAATATAAAAAGACTGTTCGAATCTAGCCATACCATTAGATTATATTGACAATTCCAAAAAACTATTCATACTATCATTATAGTATGATGACGGTCGGGCGAATATGCCCCCATCGTCTAGCGGTTCAGGACATCTCTCTTTCAAGGAGGCAGCGGGGATTCGACTTCCCCTGGGGGTAGGGTACTACGAAAGAAAGTTGATCATGGATTATCAATAAGCATATAAAGAATTCTTCCTGGGTCGATGCCCGAGCGGTTAATGGGGACGGACTGTAAATTCGTTGACGACTGTCTACGCTGGTTCAAATCCAGCTCGGCCCAAGAATTCACCGCTCCATGAGTAAGATATAATTAATTTATCCTATAGAAAAGAAAGGGTAATGCCTGCTTCGTAGATAAATAAAGAAAAGTTTTTCTCTATCTTTTTTTTTTCATCTCATTGAAAGATTGATTATTTTTATTTAACAATAAAATCAAAAATCACTAGTTACTAATAATCCGTCTCATTCTCACTAAAGCCTGTGTTTATGTGGATATAATATCAATATCGCATTCGCATATCTGTTACGTTCCAACATCACGAGTAGAATATTCTTATGAAATCCTAAGTATATGTATGCTATACACCTCGCCGGGATTGTAGTTCAATTGGTCAGAGCACCGCCCTGTCAAGGCGGAAGCTGCGGGTTCGAGCCCCGTCAGTCCCGAAATAGGATCTCATGAATTGAGAAATTCATTTCTCTATTTTTGCGAAAGGGAAGACGAAGAGCAAAATGGAATCAAACAAATTCGCACCGTGGAGATTATTTCTTTTGTTTCGCATGTCTCATCAGATAAATATAGGAAGTTCCTTTTCTTCCCCAGTACTAATTGATAAGGAAAAATATATGTAGATTTAGTACAATTGGTACTATTGCTATATTCAGTATTTAAAGTTTAAGAGATACCAATACTCTTTTTTTTTCAATCATTCCGCTCTTGATCAATGAAATGGAATAGAGTGCTCAGATTTTTGGGGGGGGTACAGACGCAAAATAGCTTTGTTTATTATATGATATACAATGAACTTAATCTTCATAGAATTTAATTCTCCGGCAAAGTACTTTTTAGGTTAAAACACATCTTTTCTAAATCTAAATTTTTTTTAGCCTCAATTATGACTACTGATTTGAAACAATTTATTTCATTCTCATTCCAATTTTATATTGAATTTTTGATGTATACGTTCCAACTCCAATCCAACAAAACAAAGAGTATACTAATAAAATAACATAAAATAAAAGACCAACAAAACCAAGTGGGGTTCCTTTCTTTTCTTATTCTTAGTAAAGGTAAAGCTTGACTAGTCGATTTTTTAGACTTAACCTTACCTTTTTTACATCTCACTTATACTTATACTTATACTGTTCGTCTCTCTGTATGCCCTAGAGAATACCGGTTATATAATACCTTATAATTCTATATACAAAATCCTATGTATATGTATAAGTAGAAGAATTGTATAAGGAAGATAAGATGCTAGGTTATAGAAAAGAACAAGTGGAAAAAGGATGAAAACCATAGGTATTTATGATCTAATCAAAAATGGTTTTTTGTATGGATAAAAGATCTCCCTATGTTATAGTATTCAATTCTCAACGAGAAATTGATTTGATAGATCAGAAATTTTTATTCATAATATTGATCTGATTCAGTATCATCAAGATACAATTCATCCCATTGAATTTACAGGAATCAAATTTATCATCTCTATGGGATTAGATCCCGAGTTAAGTTATTGCGAAAAAAAAAAGATTAGATTATGGAAGTCAATATTCTCGCACTTATTGCTACTGCACTGTTCATTCTAATTCCTACTGCTTTTTTACTTATCATCTATGTAAAAACAGTTAGCCAAAATGATTAATTTGAATGAAACTTGAATTATCAGTTCTTAGCAGTTCAATTCAATTCAATGATTCAAGAAATGAAAGAAAAGAATTCAAACTCGAAGTCTTAAATGAAATGATTGCGCTGAGCCGGAATCAGAACAGAAGTAGCTTATTAAGTATCTAAGCTAGTGTGATAGAAAGAACTATATATTATAGTTCTTTCTACCACACTAGCTAGTATTGTATACTAATATTAATATAGGCTTCATAATATTAATATAGGCTTCATATAGATAAAATTACAATATGTATATAGTAGATGTACAGATAGATAAGATAAAACTTTCATTCTATTTCTTTTTTTTCATCTCAAGAAGTCATTGATTGAACAATTAATGGATGATCCGCGTAGTTATATGATAACTTCAGATGAGTCAAAAAAGTAGAATTTCTAGAAGTTTAAAACAAATGTGAAATGTGTGATATGTAAATAGCCTAACGGAAGAAAGATCTAATTTTATTATGTGTAGGACCTCTTTGGACAATCACTAATCGTTTCGCTTACAGTGGAAAGAAAATATATAGTGTCATAATAACAGAATTTTTTTTCTAAAAGAAAAAAAAAATAGAGACTATTTAGTCAAATTAGTCAAAATTTGGTTGGAAAGAATCTTCTATTAGGTGTAGATTTGAGTTGCAAAATACAATTATGATAATGATTTATTACTCTATTCCAGTACAATTTTGAATACTTTTTTTTAAGGCAAGGCTTCGCAAAACGATTAATAAAGAATTGATACAGTTCGATTGAGCAATCGATTACTCAATTTAGTATTTGTAGTGTCCACAGCACTAGAGTCCACTCCTTCCCCATACTACAAGTGAAAGAGAAAATGTAAAGACGACCATTAAAGCAGCCCAAGCAAGACTTACTATATCCATGTGAATTATGTCCCTTATTTCTATGAAAGAATTATTCGATTATTATTTAATAATCATAGTGGAATCAATGGCACAGAGTCAAAATAGGATTCTGACTTAAGACTATTGATGAACCAAATCAATTCAATGAATACATTTGCAACAAATTTCAATATTTTAAGATTTCCGGTAGAAGCAGGAAGTATTAAGTACAAGATGATACACGCGCTTTTTCTATACACAACTATATATCAGATACCTCTATTTTCTATTTGATCTAAGCTTTCTGTCTTTCTATGAAAGAATCGGTAGAACCCACTGCCACTATTACTACATACATATATTCTTTTTTTTTTTCAATTTTTACCTTTACTCTTACTCTATACTATAAGAGTCGACTAACTATTCTGATTCTATGTCTGAGCACTCATAGTCTTTCGTGAGTTTAAATACAAAGTATCTTCGTGCCTTTCTACAAGCCCTAAATTTATTTCCCATCATTGTGTCCAATCTAATTTAATTCTCAACAGAATCACGAGACGCTACTTAAAATTAAAAATTGTTTAAGAGATTTTGATATGCTAGTCTTTTATATAATCTTTTATTCTAGTAGTAAAAATGGGGTGCCTCTTAGGAATCTTTGTATATCGAGATTTCCGATCTTAGTTCTTAATTCCATTATTTTTTTCAAAAAATGGTGAGAATCAATCATTACCAATGATTAAATTAATAATTGAGGTTTTTGCTTCATCCCTATTACTGCCGATTTTATTTGGGCTAGACTTAGATTTTAAGAAAAAAAGTTACAGTCTTTTCTGAAACCTATGCTATAGTTTCTAAAAATCAAGTATTGATACGTCCATGCCTCCACTTCTTGCGGAGCAATAATTCATCGAATTAGATCAGCAGAATAAGAAATCGAAAATCTTTGGTTGATCAGGCGACACCCAGATTTGAACTGGGGATAAAGGATTTGCAGTCCCCCGCCTTACCACTTGGCCATGCCGCCAAATTCGATCCAAAATAAAATGGATAAAAATATTAGCCATATTCTATTTCTACTACTAATTCTTTTTTTTATCTTGAATACCGTTGTACTTAATCCTCAAAAACACATTCTTTTTTTTTATCTGGTTTCTATTATTTTCTTCGATTTATTATATCTCAAAATATACATAAGTTAATAATTTCCCTTCTCGTTTCTTTTCTATTAAGAGTCAAATTCTGGCGACAGACTGAAAAATTCAGGGCAAATTGGAACCATTAACAATTTACTTTAAATTAGTCTTTAAATTGAAATTAGTGAATGGGTTCCTCAATTTTTATCGGAGATAAAATTTTATTTTCTTGAATGGAAAACGAAAATTGATTTATGACCGATTTATGACTAATCTCATTTTTTTTTTTTCAATAAAAAATACTTTTCTATTTCAATTATAACAACATATATGTGTATATGTAAACCCCAAAACACAAATTGTTAACCAGATACCGAGACGTTTCTCTCTCTTATGTACATATCCCTAGAGAGAATTCTCATGTTTCAATTTTTTATTGAAAAAATAGATTGAAATATTGAATATAAAATACGAATTTTGGTGGAATGTGATCCATGTTAATGTTGCTCCAGAAATTGCAAGAAAGGATGTGATATATGGATAGATAGCCATATCAACATGTACTTAATAAGTACAATTTTTTTTTTTTTAGTATATTTATATTAAGTTATACAATTCAAGCGTATTCTATAAATTTCCCTCCCTACCAAAAAAAATTCGCCAATTCTTTTTGGAACATGAAATTCCATTTTTTGTGTTAAAAAAGGGAACACTCTATACTACTTCTGATTATTCTGTCTTTATTTCATTTATATAGATAATATAGATAATAAAGAGGAGATTCAATCTCAATCATTCCTTTTTGTGGTATCCCGTCGGATCGTAATATCATACTAATACGTTAACCAATTTTGAAAAGGCTCCATAAGTGTAAATAACAGAATTTGTTTCCAGAAATATTTTCTCAATTTAACCCGTCGAAAATTTGAACCTGCGCCCAAAATGTTCTTTATTCCGCCGTTCCATCTCCGTTCATACGTTTGAAATAGATATATGGAGTTGACTAAAATTTTATGTGATTCAGTAAACAGAATATACATTCTATTATTACTAGGTCGATCCATATGGGTCGATGAATAGTGAATCAATAAT